TGCTTTGGAAGAAGCGATCTGTTACCGAGCCGTCTTATTGGGAATAACAAAAGCATCTCTGAATACTCAAAGTTTCATATCCGAAGCGAGTTTTCAAGAAACTGCTCGAGTTTTAGCAAAAGCAGCTCTACGGGGTCGTATCGATTGGTTGAAAGGCCTGAAAGAGAACGTTGTTCTGGGGGGGATGATACCCGTTGGTACCGGATTCGAGGGATTGGTGCACCCTTCGAGACAACATAACAACATTTCCTCGGAAACCAAAAATAATAATATATTTGAGGGGGAAATGAGAGATATTTTGTTCCACCACAGAAAATTTTTTGATTCTTGCCTTTCAAAGAATTTCCACGATACATCAGAACAATCATTTATAGGTATAGGATTTAATGATTCCTAAAAGCGGATTTAGTCTTTTATTTGAAAACATTTGATTTCATTTAGTAATAGTAAAAATGATAATAATGAATAGAAAAGGAATAATGTAATGGCTTAGGTCGTAAATCTACGGCCAATTTGCGGTAGAAGAGAAGGTTCCATCGGAACAATTATTTATTTTAGGATACCCTCGTCTCTTTTTTTTTTTAAGGAGGGGGGTGTGGGGAGAAATGACAAAAAGATATTGGAACATCGATTTGGAAGAGATGATGAAGGCCGGAGTTCATTTTGGACATGGTACTAGGAAATGGAATCCTAAAATGGCACCTTATATTTCTGCAAAGCGTAAAGGTATTCATATTATAAATCTTACTAGAACCGCTCGTTTTTTATCAGAAGCCTGTGATTTGGTTTTTGATGCAGCAAGTAAGGGAAAACAATTCTTAATCGTTGGCACTAAAAATAAAGCAGCTGACCTAGTAGCATGGGCTGCAATAAGGGCTCGGTGTCATTATGTTAATAAAAAATGGCTTGGCGGTATGTTAACGAATTGGTCCACTACAGAAACGAGACTTCATAAGTTTAGAGACTTGAGAACAGAACAAAAAACAGGGAGACTCCATCGTCTTCCGAAAAGAGATGCGGCCGTGTTGAAAAGACAATTATCTCACTTGCAAACATATCTGGGCGGGATTAAATATATGACGGGGTTACCAGATATTGTAATCATCATTGATCAACACGAAGAATATACGGCCCTTCAAGAATGTATCACTTTGGGAATTCCAACAATTTGTTTAATCGATACAAATTGTGACCCCGATCTTGCAGATATTTCGATTCCAGCCAACGATGACGCTATATCTTCAATTCGATTAATTATTAACAAATTAGTATTCGCAATTCGTGAAGGGCGTTCTAGTTTAATAATAAGATAAAAAACTTAACTTACTTTGGAAATTTCATAGAGTTTTGTAATAAGTTACTATTTATGAATCTCAGATACTCTTTTTGGATCTCAAAAAAGAGATAAAAAACTGGGGATATTATGTGATTCGTTGTATTCAAGAATTTAATTGGTATTATAAATATATATATGGGATTCAAGTAGTCACGTAGAGAAAGAGACTTTTGAATCAAAATAATTTTCTTTAAAGCTATATTTTTTTAAGAGGGCAATATGAATGTTCTATCCTGTTCTATCAACACACTAAAGGGGTTATACGATATTTCTGGTGTGGAAGTAGGCCAACATTTCTATTGGAAAATAGGAGGTTTTCAAGTCCACGGCCAAGTCCTTATTACTTCTTGGGTTGTAATTGCTATCTTATTGGGTTCAGCTACTCTAACTGTTCGGAACCCACAAACCATTCCGACCGGTGGTCAGAATTTCTTCGAATATGTACTTGAATTCATTCGAGATGTGAGTAAAACTCAAATTGGAGAAGAATATGGCCCCTGGGTTCCTTTTATTGGAACAATGTTTCTATTTATTTTTGTTTCTAATTGGTCAGGAGCGCTTTTACCTTGGAAAATCATACAATTACCTCATGGGGAGTTAGCCGCACCCACGAATGATATAAATACTACTGTTGCTTTGGCTTTACTCACGTCAGTGGCATATTTCTATGCGGGTCTTACCAAAAAGGGATTGGGTTATTTCGGGAAATATATTCAACCAACCCCAATCCTTTTACCCATTAACATCTTAGAAGATTTCACAAAGCCTTTATCACTTAGTTTTCGACTTTTCGGAAATATATTAGCTGATGAATTAGTAGTTGTTGTTCTTGTTTCTTTAGTACCTTTAGTGGTTCCTATACCTGTCATGTTCCTTGGATTATTTACAAGTGGTATTCAAGCTCTGATTTTTGCAACTTTAGCCGCGGCTTATATAGGGGAATCCATGGAGGGCCATCATTGACTAGTTTTTGAAAGATTCTTTTTTAGCTTATCCCAAGGTAATGTATGCGTGGCTCAAAAAAAATCGAATCTAATTAGGAAATCTAAATATACAACTCACTATATACAATCTAGAGTAATAGCCAAAGGTATTAGAGTAGAGAGTTGTAAAAAAAAGGGGGAAAGAGATCTAAAAGATCTTTTTCCTAAAATTCTTGGTTGATCCACTTATATTATACCATTCTCTCCTGAATAGATATTCATTTTATATTGCTGGTCGGCCAATCCTAATATTTCCTATTCGGAATCAGAATTTGAATAAGAATTCTTGTGGTTTACGAAGTGTGAGTAAAAAAAGAGGGGTGCTCTATAGAAGGATTCCCCTTTCAGTTGATTTTCTTCAGCGATTGACCAAAATAAAATTTTCAGAAATAATAAATTGCGTGAACTTAGATCAATCAAATAATGATATTTCTATCCACTGATTCGGCCTAAGCAATTTGTCTATTTAGATTGTATCCATGCGGGAGAATGATAAAGAAAGGGGAAGAAGTATTTACAAACAAAAAAGGGATTCATAAAAAATAGGGTGATTCGGATCGGAGAGGGAGGTTTTACTGGGTATATTATATGTAAAAAAGCGCTATGCTATAAGTCAACTTGTTTTTCGACGCATAATTCTCGAATTCGATTGAATTTAAGATGAATGAAGAGTTGGTTTACGTTATGGAAGAAAGACGTGTATAGGTGATTGATATTAAATATTGACTAGTTATATATTAACTAAAGAGATATTCAATTTGCCCTACTACTAGAAATTTGTACTATAAATTTGATGGCTATTCCAATAGAAGTCTTTCCGTATCCTCTGGGACTGGGAGTTCAATGAATAAACAGATGAAATCAAGAAAAAAAAATCGAAGAATTCAAAGAATGGTTCGGAACAAAGAAACGGACGGACGAAAGTCGTACGGATTCGCAAAGACTTTGTCGATAGGAACTAAAAAGAGATATCGAAGTAAAGTAGTTTTGATCCTTGAATAAGATTATTACTTCAATTTGAAGTTTGTAGTGACTTCGACTGGATGAATTGTAGCGATGTAATATTAAGTTAGAATTCATCGGCTGACTGTATCATTAACCGTTTTTTTTTGTATGAGGAACTTATCATGAATCCACTGATTTCTGCCGCTTCCGTTATTGCTGCTGGATTGGCTGTAGGGCTTGCTTCTATTGGACCTGGAGTTGGTCAAGGTACTGCTGCGGGCCAAGCTGTAGAAGGTATCGCGAGACAGCCTGAGGCGGAGGGAAAAATACGAGGTACTTTATTGCTTAGTCTAGCTTTTATGGAAGCTTTAACAATTTATGGCCTGGTTGTAGCATTAGCACTTTTATTTGCGAATCCTTTTGTTTAATCTTATAAATTCGAAAAAGCAAAGCAATAACCCACGGGAAGGGCTGATTTGTGGATGAGGAATTAGCATACTCACTCGCTTTCATCCTTTCCGTTCGTAGTCTAAGGAACCCCCTTTTATATTTTTTAGGAAGGGTTTAAATAAATAAATAAAGAAGGGGGGTAATTCACCATTTCTAAATCGAATCTTTTTTGGCTCGATTTAGAAATAGTAAAATATATATATATATATCAAATATATCAAAGGGGGGGCAGGGCGATACAAAAAGAACTCTGTTCTTTTTTTTAGTCTATCTATAAGAGGAGATCATATGAAAACTGTAACCGATTCTTTCGTTTCGTTAGGCCACTGGCCATCCGCCGGGAGTTTCGGGTTTAATACCGATATTTTAGCAACAAATCTAATAAATCTAAGTGTAGTGCTTGGGGTATTGGTTTTTTTTGGAAAGGGAGTGTGTGCGAGTTGTTTATTTCAAGAATAGGCTGGATCCAACCAGCTGTACTTTTTATGTTATAACTAGGAAAAGTAGGTACATTATCTCACGAATGACTTCTGAATAAAGAAATCATATGCAAGAACCATAGCATTTCGTTATTCGTTGGTAAATCCGCTTTGATTCTCTATCAACCAAAAATGTGGGACCCTTAACTATGGTTAAAGCTAAATCATTTGAAGTCCAGACGCAGCATGGTACTCTTTCTACCATAGTATGAATATTAATATAGAGATGCTTTCAAAATGAATAATTTATCTATATAAGAACACTCATATGGATAAAATGATTTGAACCCGCTTATTACAAAAATTGGGATTAAACCCCCTTTTATCCAATGATGAATCGACGACCTATGTATTGTGTATTAAAGGAAGAAAACCCTTTTTGGATTTTTGGATAAAAAAAAAAAGAAACAACTTTGTTGACAATTACATATTTTTGTTTGGTCAGAAGAGTCCTCCGACTTTTTTGGTTTTGGATTAGTGATTGGTTTTGATATTTTTATTTTGGAATATGAAGAGAGTAGAGGATAGGCTCATTACATTCAAAAAAAGATATGGGAATTTATCATAAGTAATTAAGTAATTGAGCGTGAGAGCCAAATGAATCGAAAGATTCATGTTTGGTTCGGGAAGGGATCATGGAAGTTTTTAAATGAATGGAAAGAGAATCTACTTTCATTAAGTGATTTATTAGATAATCGAAAACAGAGGATCTTGAATACTATTCGAAATTCAGAAGAACTACGTGGGGGAGCCATTGAACAGCTGGAAAAGGCCCGGACACGCTTACGAAAAGTGGAAATGGAGGCA